GTCCAAAACAGAGCACAGCACACTAATGCGCCGCCCTGCTTGGATACGGTTTCCCGATTGGAGATCCATGGATCACAGACGGTATCTCCCCATGGCGTTTCGCTCTTGAAAGCGTCCTTCTTTCTCAATGCCTAGGCATTCATCCGATGCATTATTTTGGATACAGTAGGAATTGCACCTACCTCACTAGTCACTACCAAAATATTCGCCAATGAGACTTCTATTCATACTTCAGAATGGTGGGCTTGCCTTCTAGTCAGGTCATTTACTGAAGCGGGTGCATTCAGGCTTGAAGACGAAGGTTTATGCATTTTGTGCATATTTTTCCAGAAAAAAAAAAAGAAAAAACATCTGATGAAAAAAAAGGCATACGAAAATCCAGGCCACTAAAATAACTGGATCGATTAATCCCTTCATTATACTGTAAATGACTATTTCAGATCATCAATAGAATAATACGTATCTTTTATTTACATATCGCATCATTCGCATTACAAGCAGAATACAGGGTTCCTTTCGCCTAGACACAATATAATGAGTATTTGTCTTATCACACCATTTATTTTTTTATTTCAATATCTTTATAACCGAAAAATAGATCAAGAATGCGCAGAAATAACCAAGTTATGGATGCACTGCTGCTTTTTGTATAAATCCCGCTGTTCCACAAAAAACCACTTAAAATATTTGGCGGGAGTAGGATTTGAACCTACACAACATTCAGATTATGAGCCTGACGAGTTACCAATTACTCTATCCCGCGCACATAATAAGGTTTTCTTCAACGGCGCCGCAAAATATTTCTTTTTGCGCAGCAGTTCCCCGCCCGCCCTAAGTAGAGTTCTTTATTAGAAATATGTCATTTTTTTTTTGCGAGTCTCTATGATGATTCATCCGTAGGCGCCGAGTGTTGCATAGTACTATTTGGCGAGCTTAGTCCTCTAGGACCTTCGGCCTCGCGATTGATTGTTCATCACTTTCAATAGCGTTTTAGAATAATTGAAATTGGACGTTGTCCGGGCCTGGACCATGTCTCCCGAAATTGATAAATCAGTACATATAGCGTAAGACGATTTCACATTTCGAGGTCGGAATGGGATCGGGTGTTTTCACGTCTTACCATAGTGCCCGGAAGCGCGTAGCGATTGATGAATAGAGTAAAAAGGGAACTTGCTCAGTCGTAGGTTTCCTGCGTTCGATGAGGTAGACTACACAAGTGCTCTTCGGCGATTCTCGCCGATCACAGGGCTCTCTAACTTGACTTTATTTTGATTTCTTCTAAAACCCTAGGAGAAAAACCTTCGGCCGCTGAGAAGCGCCCCGGCCCCGCAAAGCCGCAGGCCACGCGTCGGCTACATCAAATTGCCGCCGGAGATGCCTTATATGGAATTTTAATCTTTACGTATTTTTAAGTCACGGCATATATATAACATGCGAATTTACTTCAGATTTAGAAATAAATCTAATTATTAATTATAACTTACATAAGATACGACCGCTTCTCGAGATGCTCTTAGCCGTGTTTGTTTTCTACATGGCTTGTCTAATCACAGGGCCCTGCCCTATGTTATAATGTTGTTTACTGCCCCTTTCTTACCACTTCTATCTTGACTTATTCCTTACGTACAAATAGAGCGATCGAAAGCAAGCCATGTAGACCTACTTAAATTTATCTTGCAACAAGCCGGAGCAACCTACATTCGCGCGCATTCCCATTTGTGGAGCTACAACAATGAATTGAATTACCTATGATGATTCATAAGCTACTAGCATAACGGCTAATTCTACTTTGTTGATATAACATAAGAGTATAGCCACTTAGTTCGTGAACAAGATCTATAATTACTAAAGGGGTACTTTATATGATTGATCCTTTTGTCAAAACAACATTCATTATGTTGCATTTCTAGTTATCCTAAGAAACATCGTAAATCTTTCTTTAGCGTGGCCTATCATAGAAGAAGGAGATTTAGGATAAGGTTAGTGACCAGCAAAAAAAAGATATATATATCTTTTTTTTGCCTCCCGTAGGTTCAATTCTTATCCGAAAGTTCCTATCGGAAGGGGGATTTGAACCCCCGTGTGCGAATTATGATCCCGCTGTTCTAACCGACTAAACTATTCCGACATGCGAATTATTAATGCGCTGTTCTACTAATCTGCCGCTCCCTGGCTGTTGGATGATAATTCGCCTCATGCGCCCTTTAACCTGGCCCCAATAGGGCTTAACGATAGAAGTAACTGTTTATGTATAAAGTTCAAACGGAATAGATTATTAGAGCGCCCTGCGCCTTAGTGATATTCATAATCGCGACTGAAGCCGTTATTGTGTAATAGTAAGGGCATTCACAGGCGTAATTGGAAAGGCTGCGGGGTACAGCGGCTCTTACTAACTGACATAGACCAAAAATTCACTCAAGCCTTTAAATTAAAGGCTAATATTGCATTATGCTGGCCACTTTACCTTTGGGCTATGTAATCATAGTCCAGAGAATAAAGA